TAATTTATACATAGGTCATCGATTTCGCATTGTATAAAAAGGGGATGAGATAAAATATTTTTTTGACCCATTTTTTGAATTTTTCGCCGTAAAGAGGATTCAAGCTATTTTATCGACATGAGTGTTCTAAATCGAAAAAAATTTCAACGATTTTTTTTTTGAAATCATTTTTTGTATTAACATAGTGGTAGAAAGAATACTACACTGCGTCTAGATTTAAAACTGCTTAGCTTTGCTTTAACCATGGTAATGGTCCAAAGTTGTTGGTTGATAGAGAATCAAAGTGGATTTAACAACGAATCACGAAATGCTATGGTTCTTAAATATTTTTTTTCTTAATTTATTCAAAATTTTATTTCTTCAGAAGTAATTCGTGGGATCATGCACTTTTTTCTTTATAAATAACTAGGAAAAAGTGCAGTTGGTTGGATCCAACCTATTCTTGAAATAAACAACTCGCACACACTCCCTTTCCAAAAAAAACCAATACACCGAGCACTACACTTAGATTTATTGGATTTGTTGCTAAAATATCGGTATTAAACCCGAAACTTCCGGCGGATGGCCAGTAACCCAAACAAAGGAAAGAATCGGTTATATTTTTCATATGATCTCCTCTTATGGATAGACTAATTATCTTTCTACGATTCCAAATTTATTAGAATTTTTTAGTATATATATATATTATTATTTTTTATTGGTCGATCAATTGGATTGGAAGATTCCTCATAAGAATCATACTTATTAGAATTAGATACTAGTTCTTATGTTAATTGCAAAATCTCTAGTTGTTTTAAACGCTTTCTAAAAATTTTCCGAATGAAAATGAAAAAGGGGGCATTGGACTAAAGATGGAAGGAATAAGGCAAGCAGTATGTTAATTTCTCACCTTTACCTTAAATCAGTCCTTCCCCTGCGTTCTTGTACGAACGAATAAAGAATTTTGTAGGAGTGAAATCAAAAAATAATATAATTCGAAAAAGCAAGAGCAGCAAATCAAGTACACGGAAAAAGATATATGTATTTGTATTTTTCTATTTTTTTCGGGTTAAACAAAGGGATTCGCAAATAAAAGTGCTAATGCTACAACCAGCCCATAAATTGTTAAAGCTTCCATAAAAGCCAGACTAAGCAATAAAGTACCCCGTATTTTTCCCTCTGCCTCTGGTTGTCGCGCAATCCCTTCTACTGCTTGCCCTGCAGCAGTGCCTTGTCCAACCCCAGGTCCAATAGAAGCAAGCCCTACAGCCAAACCAGCAGCAATAACGGAAGCGGCAGAAATCAGTGGATTCATGATAAGTTCCTCTCACCCCAATTAAAAAAAAAAGGAAATAGTTAATGATACAATCAACCAACCAATTATGACTTAATTTTTCAATTAATAAATAAGATTTATTCAGTCGAAGTAATTGAGAATTCAAAAAAATGGAAATAATAATATTTATTGTAATAATATTTATTGAACTATCCGAACTACTTCGATATTTATTCTTTTTTTTTCTATCCACGTAGTTTTTCTAAATCCATACAACTTTTGTTCTTATCTTACCTTATAATTTTGAACCATTCTTTTGGATTCTTCGTTCTTTTTCTTGATTTAATTTCGTTAGTCATTCATCAATATTCAATTCATAATTACGGATGAAACGGAAGGGCTTCGTTTTTTTTGAATCCCTATCGAAATTTACAGTAGCAGGACAAATTTAGATAACTATATCTATAGTTAGTTCATATATAACTAGTTAATATCTAATATCACATATACATGTATTTCTTCCATACCGTAAACTAATTCTTCGTGTCTTAGATTCAATTGGATTCGAGAATCATTCTTTGAAACCTCCAAAAAGAAAGAGTTGTTTTATAGCTATTAGATTATATACACCTAGTTCTACTCCCCTCGCTACTACTGTTTTTTTTTTTAATCTCAGGTTTTTTTAAAGCCCTAGCCCTTTCTTCTTTTTGATTATATCCATATGGGATAATCAATCTAAAAAAATTCGTTATACCGAATTTTTGCATAGAAATATTGAAATTTGAGTGATCTAAATCGAGATTTTATTTATTTGGAAAATTGTTTGTTGAGTTGAATATGAATGAAACGGAAATCCGTTCTAGTATAGTATTATGTAATATCCTTTTTAATCATATGTCGTAAACGTAAATATCATACAAGGTTCAAGCTCTGAATATTTACAAATATTTACAATATTAATATATATTAAAACAAAATCATTTATGTTATAGATTGAATGAACAAAACAAAATACAACAAAAACAATACAAAAAAGAATCTTAATTGGAGGGAAATAGAAATTGGTCAAACAAAGAGTATTTTTAGTAAAAAAAAAAAATAGGAAAAAGATCCATTTAAAAGATCTTTTTCCTATTTTTTTTTACAATTCCCCGGTAATCTTTTCTATTTTACTGTTACACAAAATCATATACTTATTTTTATTTATACCTTATTTATTGCATTTGATTTAACCCTTTTTTATTTATTTAAATTAAAATAAAAAGATTTGAAAACTTTTTTTTCTATTTTATGTTTTTATGTTGCTTAAGTATATTATCTTGAGCCGCACATACATTGTGGCGAGCTGAACTATAAACTAAAAAAAGACTATTTCGTAAATTAGTTAATGATGGCCTTCCATGGATTCACCTATATAAGCCGCAGCTAAAGTAGCAAAAATAAGGGCTTGAATACCGCTTGTAAATAATCCAAGGAACATGACAGGTATAGGAACTACTAAGGGCACTAAAGAAACAAGAACAACAACTACTAATTCATCAGCTAATATATTTCCGAAAAGTCGAAAACTAAGCGACAAGGGTTTTGTGAAATCTTCTAAGATGTTAATTGGTAGAAGGATTGGAGTTGGTTGGATGTATTTACCAAAATAAGCTAATCCTTTTTTTGAAAGACCCGCATAGAAATATGCTACTGATGTAAGTAACGCTAATGCAACAGTAGTATTTATATCATTTGTGGGTGCAGCTAACTCCCCGTGAGGTAACTGTATTATTTTCCAAGGCAAAAGAGCCCCCGACCAATTCGAAACAAAAATAAATAGAAACAAAGTTCCAATAAAGGGAACCCACGGACCATATTCTTCCCCAATCTGAGTTTTGCTCACGTCTCGAATGAATTCAAGGACATATTCAAAGAAATTCTGACCGAAAGTGGGAATGGTTTGCGGATTTCTAACAACTAAAATGGCTGAAACTAATAAGATAGCAATTACAACCCAAGAAGTAATAAGTACTTGGGCATGCACTTGGAACCCCCCTAATTGCCAATAGAGATGTTGACCTACTTCCACAGAAGATATATCGTATAATCGTTTTAATGTGTTGATGGAACATAATAGAATATTCATATTGCCCTGCCCTCGAAAAGAAATAGAACTTGAAAAGAAATTATTTTGATTCAACCATCTCTTTTTTTTTTTTGAATTCTCTGCTTAAATCGTTTATTTTGTATTTTGAATACCGACTAATCACATAATATTTCTGGTTTTTTGCGCGATTTAGTAATTTAGTTATAGTATAGTAACCGATTCCATAAAATCTACGAAGTTCCTAACTGAATAATTTTTTTATTTTATTATTAATTAAGAATTTCGTATATAGCTAGAACGACCCTCACAAATTGCAAATACTAATTTGTTAAGAATTAATCGAATTGAAGCTATAGCATCATCATTAGCTGGAATCGAAATATCCGCGAGATCCGGGTCACAATTTGTATCGATTAAACAAATCGTTGGAATTCCCAAAGTGATACATTCTCTAAGAGCGGTATACTCCTCTTGCTGATCAACGATTATCACAATATCGGGTAACCCCGTCATGTATTTAATGCCACCCAGATAGGTTTCCAAGTGAGATAATTGTCTCTTCAACATAGCGGTATCCTTTTTTGGAAGACTGTTGATTCTGCCCGTCTTTTGTTCCGTTCTCAAGTCCCTGAACTTTTGAAGTCTCGTTTCTGTAGTATACCAATTGGTTAACATGCCGCCGAGCCATTTTTTATTAACATAATGACACCGAGCTCTTGTTGCAGCCCGTGCTATTGAATCAGCTGCTTTATTTTTTGTGCCAACAATTAAGAATTGTTTCCCCTTACTTGCTGCATCAAAAACTAAATCACAAGCTTCTGATAAAAAGCGAGCAGTTCTAGTAAGATTTATAATATGAATACCCTTACGTTTTGTGGATATATAAGGTGCCATTCTAGGATTCCATTTTCTAGTACCATGGCCAAAATGAACTCCTGCTTCCATCATCTCCTCCAAAGTTATGTTCCAATATCTTTTTGTCATTGATCCCCACAAAAAAAAAAGAAAGAGACAGGGTATCCTGAAATAGAAATAAAAGTTTTGTTCCGATGGAACCTTCTCTTCTATCGAAGACTGGCCGTTGATACGTGGTCAGGCCATTCATTTTTTTATACTTTTTTTCTTTATTCTCTTTTAAATTTTAATCAAACGACCCTCTCTTATCTTAATGGGGTAAATAAATCCGCTTTTAGCAATCATTAAATCCTAGGAAATGATTGCTGCGACGTATCACATAAATTCTTGAAAATTTTGAAATCAAATAATTCTCTGTGGTGGAACAAAATATCTTTTATTTCTTCCTCGAATAAGAATTTTTTTTTTGTTTCCGGGGCAATCTTGGTATGTTGTCTTAGCTTTGAAGGGTGTATTACTTTTTTGAATCCGGTACCAACGGGTATCATTCCCCCCAAAACAACGTTCTCTTTCAGACCTTTCAACCAATCGATACGACCTCGGAGAGCAGCTTTTGCTAAAACTCTAGCAGTTTCTTGAAAACTCGCTTCGGATATGAAACTTTGGGTATTCAGAGATGTTTTTGTTATTCCCAATAATAGAGCTCGGTAACAAATTCCTTCTTCCAAGGCACGCCCCGCTCGTTCAGCTCGCAACAATCCAATTAGTTCGCTAGGTGAAAAAACATTAGACATTCCATCTTCTGAAACCAATACTTTTGATGTTATTTGACGTACAATAATCTCTATATGTCTATTATGTATGTGCACTCCTTGGGATCGATAAACCTTTTGGATTTTATTAACCAAAGAAATTCGACTTTGGACAATAGTTAGCTCAGCACCAATAAAAAATACCCAGGGAATGCCGAGAATTTTTGTTATACGCTCGTTCCAAGCGTCAACTCTCTTCCCTAGGTTCATCGATATTGAATCAATCGAACGCACTTCTAATACCTGTTCCACTTTTGGAAGACCTTGTGTTATATCACCTGATCTCGATTTTTCATAAATAAATGTGACTAATATATCTCCTTCAAAAAGGATTTCTCCATAATGACCATGAACTGTTGCTCCTGGAGTCGCCAAATAGGTGTTAGCCGATCTTATTAATACAGAATCAATTTGAACAATTAAAACTTGCCCCGATTTTAGGTGTAGTCCACTTTTCGTTTGAGCTAGACATATATTTTCACAAATAAATTGCCCCAGTCTAATTATTGTAATCGTTTTTTCACAATATTTATGATCATAATTGTGATGGAGAAAATGCCAATTCAAAGGGAATGGATTTAAAATGATGTTGCTGCACGGATCGGGCTTATAAATTCTCTCGTTTTCGTCCATTAAATAATATTTAATTACTTGACAAGTTTCCTTTAACTTGTCAAGTTGCAAATTCTTATTCATTGAGATCTGATTATGAGTTATTAAAAGGTAAAATGAATAAGAATTTGCAACTTGAAGTGCTATTCCTAAAGGGCCTAATGAATTCTTAATTGGAATTAGAGGATCTTTTTTAATTTTTTTAATTTTCTTTTTTAGCCCGTTGTGGTATTTTACATTGCTGAATGGTCCTATTTTAAAACAATCAGATGATGACAAAATTATCAAAGATCGGCATTCTGTATTTCTGTTCAATAACACACGAATAGTTCCATGATTTTGGATATGTGATTGTTGAATTTTTGCCTTGGAATAAATAGGAAAAAATGGATTGATATTGATTCGATCTGACTCATTATCCGAGATCCATTCTGAACCGGACGGGTCATTCCTTTTTCTGATATACGAAATATGGGATTTCGCTAAGTCAATTCTTAGGAAATCTCCAATCAAACCATTTGTACTTACTTCAACAAAAGAAGCACGGGATTCTTCGATAGAAGAACTTTTTTTTTTTTTGTCTTGATCCCAATTCAATACTAAACAAGTCCGAACTAATTGAATGCTTGTGTCAGAAATTTTACGAATTGATTTTCCATTTCCATAAAGAATATAATTGAGAACTTTAAGTTCCAAATTATCCCTTTCCTCGAACAGATCTTGGGGAAAAAGTTTTACTAAATTGATACCGTTCGTTATTTCATAACGAATTACGGGTCGAACCAAAACAAAATACTTTTTCTTGATAGTTGTGATCCATTGGACATAGATCCAATTTTTAATTTTTTTTGATTCCTTCGAATCTTTTTTTTTTAACCTTTCGGGTCGTATCAAAATGCCACTGTGTCGGTATACCTTATCCATCTCTCCAGGAAAATAGATATCCCCAGAAAATATTTGTAATTCAATCTTTTTTTTTTTCTTCTCCATTCGCACCAATCCGCCTACTCGACTTCTTATATTTAAAGTGATTGGTGTATCGGCTCCAATGATACTGTTGTTCCGTACCATTATGGAAGAAGGTTCGGGTAAAATATGCACTTCTTCGGGAATGAAAAAAAGTCGATCTACTTTGATTTGGTATTTTGGTTTAAATTCTTTGACTCCTTGATATTCAATTAAATCCTCTTTTTTAAAAAGAGGGAGAATTCCAATAGTCCTACTATATTTAGGAATTCCTGAACTTTGCGTTCTATATTGAGGATCGTCGAAATGAGCAAGAATACTATTTCTACGAAAAATACCATTCACGGGTATTTGAATCGAAATATCGGAAGAGGACATTAATTGTTTGTCTGGCTCTTGAATCGATTGGAATGGAAATGGAATGATGAATCTATTTCTTCTCCTCTTTGCCAAGAAATCCGAAGTCATGTGGGAAATAGTAGGATGTATAAAATGACAATGATACATACATATAATTGGATTAAATCCTGAATAATCCGGAATCCGACTTTCTTTTTTACTGTAAGGATTAGAACTAAACAATTTATGTCTTACTAGATCGTTTTTTACAAAATCATTATTTACAAAAGGGTTAGAAATAGATCTTTCTCCAATAGAACGAGAATGAGTGTTCATTTGATCTTGATCCTTGAAGAGTGAAGAAGATAGTGCACTCCACCTGCACGACCTTCCTGATAATATCCATAAATGGCTTGTCTTTGGTAAGATATGTACATTGCTATATTTTAATTCAGAGGCATGGTATACATCAGTACTCCAATGCATTTCTCCCTGTGAGTCAGAATAAATATGTTTTCGAACTCTCTCCTTCAAATTCAAAGTGTATGTTCCCGCGCGAATCTCAGCAATCACTTGCTCTGATTTTACATATTGATCATTTTGAACTAATAAAAAACTTTTTGGTGGAATAGTCACGTTATGTAGAATATCATCACTTTCAATAGTTACATACAAGTCTATATAAGATACAAAAGCAGGATGCCCATGACGTGTACGCGTAGGATGAACCAAATCCTCATTGAATTTCATTTTTCCATTAGATGGGGCTCGCACATGTTCTGCAGTACCCCCTGTGAATACCCCACCTGTATGAAAAGTTCTTAATGTTAGTTGAGTGCCCGGTTCTCCAATCGATTGGCCCGCAATAATACCTACAGCTTCGCCCAATTCTACCAGGTTGCCATGAGTCGGACTCCGACCATAACACAATCGGCAGATCCAAGATGTATTCCTACAAGTAAAGGGGGTTCGAATAGATATTGATTGTGTTTGAAAATTTATGAATCGATTGATAAGTCCAATCCCAATATCTTGATTTCGAATGGCAATACATCGTGAACCTATATAAATATCGTCTGCTAATACACGACCAATTAATGTTTGTATCAAGATTCTTTCTGGCATCATTCCATTCCGGGTATTTACAGAAATTCCTCGAATGGTACCACAATCCACTCGTCGTACAACAATGTGCTGAACCACTTCAACAAGTCTGCGAGTAAGATATCCAGCATCTGATGTTCGTACAGCAGTATCTACAACCCCCTTACGGGCTCCGTAACAAGAAATAATATATTCGGTTAAAGAGAGTCCTTCGCGTAAATTGCTTTGAATGGGTAAATCAATCATTTGTCCTTGTGGATCTGACATTAATCCTCTCATACCCACTAATTGGTGTACTTGAGATGCATTTCCTCTAGCCCCTGAGAAAGACATTATATGGACTGGATTAAAGGGGTCAGTCATCCTAAAATTAGTATTCATTTCTTGTCGCAAATATTCACTTGTAGCATACCATATCTCAATGGATTGCCGTAATTTTTCTACCGCATGTACATTTCCATAATGATGATGTTTTTCCAAAATCAAACTTTGTTGTTCAGCATCTTGGACTAGCCACCCCTTAGAAGGTATTGTTAAAAGATCATCGATTCCTAAGGAAATAGATGTAGCAGTAGCTTGACGGAACCCCAAAGTCTTTACTTGATCCAGGATGTGTGATGTATATGCCATTCCGAAGTGATCTATTAATCTACTAATAAGTCGTTTAATGGCAGTTCCACCTATCACTTTATTGTGAAAGACCAGATTGGCCTGTTCTGCCATAAGTACCTCCATATTCTGCTCAGTGGGATTAAGTTCAACAATGGGTTTGAGTCAATGATTTGAAAACTGCCTTTTCCTTATGTTGATTCGCGTAGAAATTTAAAAACTAGGATTCTGCCTGATCCTAGTTGAGACCTGAATTCAAACCCGCATCAGAAATTTACTTAGCTTAGATACCATCTAAATAGGCCCGACAAAAGCCTTGTATAGCTTCTTCGATTTCTCGATAAAAAGAAATATGACCAACGGTAGTTCGAATGTATATACAACGAATTTCTTTTTTTATACTTCTTACTACTATATAATGACCATAAATCTCATGATAGATACCCAAAGGTTCATAATGAACTTCGATAGGAGCTTCTCTTGACGAAATAACGCGCTGATCTAGTCGCCACCGGAGCCACAAAGGGCTGTCGAAATTTATTCTTTTCTGTCGATAAGCTCCAATTGCATCATAGGAATTACAAAAAAAAGGTTCTTTTTTTTTCGTATACTTATTGTTATTATCGTGAATTCCTTCATTTTTCGAATTTCTGCGATTACGCGGACTATACCTATTTGCACTAATACCTCGACGATTCCCGCTCGTTAATATGTAAAGCCCAATAAGCATATCTTGAGTTGGTACGGAAATGGGATCCCCCATCGACGGAGACAAGAGGTTCATATGAGAAAACATAAGTAAACGAGCTTCCGTTTGAGCCTCCAAAGATAAAGGCACATGAACAGCCATTTGGTCTCCATCAAAGTCTGCATTGAATCCCTTACAAACTAATGGGTGTAAACAAATAGCACGCCCTTCTACTAAAATGGGTTGGAATGCCTGTATGCCTAATCTATGCAGAGTAGGCGCTCTATTTAGCAATACGGGATGCCCCTGCATAACTTCTTGAAGTATTTCCCATACAATCGGTTCTTTTTCCCGAATTTTACTCTTAGCAATTCCCATGTTCGAAGCAAAATGTTTTCGAATTAGACCACGAATTACAAATGTCTGGAAAAGTTCTATTGCTATTTCGCGGGGTAATCCACATCGATGTAATGAAAGTGATGGGCCTACTACAATAACGGAACGCCCCGAATAATCAACCCGTTTGCCAAGCAGGGTTTCGCGAAATCTTCCCTCTTTGCCCTCAATTATATCTGAAAACGATTTGTAAACCTTATTATGACCATCCCTCATTGGTTGCCCGCGGATTCCATTATCAAGAAGTGTATCCACGGCTTCTTGTACCAATTTCT